CTTCCAATCCAAAGAATTTACTTTATGCATAGGTTATCGATTCAGCATTGGATAAGAATGGGGGAGATCCCCGTTTTTCGAAAAAAAAAAAGGGAGGGTTCAAATCATTTTTTTTCGACATGAGTGTTCTCTATCGAAAACAATTTCCAACTATTCATTTTTAATTTTGAACCCATTTATCTATTAACATAGTAGTAGAAAGAGTACTTTGCTGCATCCGGACTTCAAACAGTTTAGCTTTAACCATATTAAATTAATGGCCCCACGTTATTGGTTGATAGAGAATCAAAGTCTATTTACCAATGAACCGCGAAATGCTATGGTTCTTAACGATTTTCTTATTAATTTATTCATTTATTAATTTATTCAGAAGTAATTCGCAGGACCATGCACCTTTTCTTTCCTAGTTAAACCGAAAAAAAAAAGAGGTCATCTGGTTCAATCCAGCGTATTCTTGAAATAAACAACTCGCACACACTCCCTTTCCAAAAAAAATCAATACACCAAGAACTACACTTAGATTTATTAGATTTGTTGCTAAAATATCGGTATTAAACCCGAAGCTCCCGGCGGACGGCCAGTGACCAAAAGAAACGAAAGAGTCGGTTATAGTTTTCATATGGATCTCCTCTTATTTTATAGATATAGACAGATTAATTAAATTATCTTTTTTATTCTATATATTTCTATTTTTCTATATACATATTTATATTGATATTTTCTATATTATTGTTCTTTTATGCATTTATCCGTATTCTATTCATTTACTTACCTTTTTTCGGTAATTAGAAATTTAGAATTTCTAATAAGAATAATATTTATTATAATTTGGTACTAGGTCTCGTGTTAATTGCGAATTTTTATTTGTCCCGCAACACTTCCTAAAAAAGGTTTTGATTGGACTAAGAAGGGGGAAGGAAGAAAGCGAGTTCGTTCGTATACTACTTCCTCATTCTCAAATCAGTCCTTCCCATACCATAATTGTCCCACTAAAAATAAATAAAGAAAAATAAATAAAGAGTTAAATCTTGATATAATTTGAAAAAGCAAGCATCAAGCACAAGTCAATAAAATAAAAAAATACGTATTTTTAGGATTAAACAAAAGGATTCGCAAATAAAAGTGCTAATGCAACAACCAATCCATAAATTGTTAAAGCTTCCATAAAAGCCAGACTAAGTAATAAAGTACCTCGTATTTTTCCCTCCGCCTCGGGCTGTCTCGCAATACCTTCTACAGCCTGACCTGCAGCAGTACCTTGACCAACCCCAGGTCCAATAGAAGCAAGCCCAACGGCCAACCCAGCAGCAATAACGGAAGCGGCAGAAATCAATGGATTCATAATAAATTCCTCGCAACAAAATAAAGAAATGGTTAATGATACAATCAACCAATAAACTATGACTTAATTATTTCAGCGATAAGATTTTCATACAGTCGAAACAACTCACAATTTCAAATTGAAGTAATAAATAATATTATTAAATCATTAGAATTACTTCGATATCTGATATTTCTTTTTTATTTTTAGTTTCTGCCCATTGCGTTTTTGTGAATTCATACAACCTTTTGTTTTTTCATTTCTTTCTTTATTCCGAGCCATTCTTTGAATTCAAACTCTTCGCTCCTTTTCGGGATTTAATTTCTTTATTCAATATTCAATTCACAATTACAGTTTTACAACCGAAAAGAAGGACTTTTATTGGAATCTCGATCTAAACTCCCAGTAATATGGCCGATTAGATATATCTTTTAACTAATACTAATATATAACTAGTTAATGCCTAATATTCCATATACATGCCTTTCGTCCATAACGTAAACCAACTATTCGTTTCGTATCTTAGATTCAATCGGATTATAAAATCATTTTTCAAAACATCTACACAGGAAAGTTGGCTTATAGCCATTATATATTTCCCTACACCTAGTTTGATCCCGCTCTGCTAAACAACCCATTTTTTTTTTTGTAATCTGTAAACTTTTCTCTTCCTTTTATTTATCATTATCTCAGATGGATAGAATCAATCTAAATAGACACTAAACGGACGAATTCCTTAGGCTGAATCATTGTAAATCATTGTATAAAAATATAAGTGATCTAAGTTGATGTAATTGATTATTTATTAATATTCAATATTTTGTTTTGGTCAATCGGTGAATTGAATAAAAAACCCGACTGAAACGGGAATGGCTCTAGAAAAGTCTAATCGCATATTGTAAACAAATCAAATCATATTGTAAACAAATCAAATAAAGAATTCTTATTCGGATTATGACTCCTAAAATTGGAATTGAATGAATAAAACAATCAAGACACTATCACTCTAAAGAGAATATTCATTGAATTGGAAGGGGGGCTAAATTGGTAAAATGAAGTTTAGGAAAAAGATCTTTTAGATCTCTTTCCTTTTTTTTTTTTACAATTCTCGAATATCGTAATCTTTTTTACTAGTCCTCGAGATCGTATAGACCCCTTTGTCTTGGTATGTTTATATTTATGTTCACCAAGGCGATTCTCTAAAAACTATTTCGAAAATTAGTCAATGATGCCCCTCCATGGATTCACCTATATAAGCCGCAGCTAAAGTTGCAAAAATAAGAGCTTGAATACCGCTTGTAAATAATCCAAGAAACATTACAGGTATAGGAACCACTAAAGGCACTAAAGAAACAAGAACAACAACTACTAATTCATCCGCTAATATATTTCCGAAAAGTCGAAAGCTAAGTGATAAGGGTTTTGTGAAATCTTCTAAAACGTTAATGGGTAAAAGGATCGGAGTTGGTTGAATGTATTTACCAAAATAACCTAATCCTTTTTTGCTAAGGCCGGCATAAAAATAGGCTACTGACGTAAGTAAAGCTAAAGCCACAGTAGTGTTTATATCATTCGTAGGTGCAGCTAACTCTCCATGAGGTAACTCTATGATTTTCCAAGGTAAAAGGGCCCCAGACCAATTAGAAACAAAAATAAATAGAAAGAGAGTTCCAATAAAAGGAACCCATGGACCATATTCCTCTCCAATCTGAGTTTTGCTCACGTCTCGAATGAATTCAAGGACATATTCGAAGAAATTCTGGCCATTAGTCGGAATGGTTTGTGGATTCCGAACAGCTACAATAGATGACCCTAATAAAATAGCAATTACAACCCAAGACGTAATAAGTACTTGAGCATGGACTTGAAACCCCCCTATTTTCCAATAGAAATGCTGGCCTACTTCCACACCGGATACATCATATAGCCCCTTTAATGTGTTGATGGAACATGATAGAACATTCATATTGCCCTCTGAATGAAAAAAAAAAGGAATTATTTTGATTCAACTATCTTTTTTTTTAACGTTGTCCATTTTTATTTTCTATTTTGAATAACAACTAATCACAGAATATCCCCAGTTCTTTTTATCTGTTTTGTTTTTGTGCGATTCAGAAATAAGAACCAATTCCATAAATTCATATAGTTCGCAAAATTATTTATTTATCTTATTATTATATTTATTTATCTTATAATTAATCAGGGATTTCGTATATAACTAGAACGACCCTCACAAATTGCAAATATTAATTTGTTAAGAATTAATCGGATTGAAGCAATAGCGTCATCATTCGCTGGAATCGAAATATCTGCCAGATCCGGGTCACTGTTTGTATCAATTAAACAAATCGTTGGAATTCCCAAAGTGAGACATTCTCGAAGAGCCGTATATTCTTCTTGCTGATCAAGAATTATTACAATATCGGGTAACCCCGTCATATATTTAATCCCCCCCAGATATGTTTTCAAGTCAGATAACTGTCTCTTCAATCGAGCCGCATCCCCCTTCGGAAGGCGGTTTAGTCTTCCTGTTTTTTGTTCCATTCTCAAGTCCCTGAACTTTTGAAGTCTCGTTTCTGTAGTGGACCAATTCGTTAAAATACCGCCGAGCCATTTTTTATTAACATAATGACACCGAGCCCTTATTGCAGCTCGCGCTACTGAATCAGCTGCTTTCTTTTTGGTACCAACAATTAAGAATTGTTTTCGGCTACTTGCTGCATCAAAAACTAAATCACAAGCTTCTGATAAAAAACGAGCAGTTCGAGTAAGATTTGTAATATGAATACCTTTACGCTTTGCAGAAATATAAGGTGCCATTCTTGGATCCCATTTTCTAGTCCCATGACCAAAATGAACTCCTGCTTCCAGCATCTCCTCCAAATTAATGTTCCAATATCTTCTTCTCATTTCTCCCCACACTTTCTCCCTCTCTTTTCTCCCCACACTTTCTCCCTCTCTTTTTTTTTTTAAAAAAAAAAGAACGGGGTACCCTGAAATAAATAATTGTTCCGACGGAACTTTCCCTTTTCCCGGAAATTGGACATTGATATACGAACGAAGCGATTAATGTCTGTCTATTACGTATTATCTTTATTTCTTTATTATTATTAACACAAATCCCATCTAACAAATCACAAGACAATCAATAGTTAAAAGGATAAATCCCCTCTTAGGAATCATTAAATCCTATAAATGATTGTTCTGCTGGATCATAGAAATTTTTGAAATGCACGAATCAAATAATTCTCGGTGGTGGAACAAGATATCTCTCCTTTCCCCCTCGAATAAATTCTTCTTTTTGATTTTCAAAGCAATACTCTTATATTGCTTTGCGCGGTGCACTAGTCTTTTGAATCCGGTACCGACGGGTATCCTACCACCTAGAACAACGTTTTCTTTCAGGCCTTTCAACCAATCAATACGACCGCGGAGAGCGGCTTTTGCTAAAACGCGAGCAGTTTCTTGAAAACTCGCCTCGGATATGAAACTTTGAGTATTCAAAGATGCTCTTGTTATTCCCAATAATATGGCTCGGTAACAGATCGCTTCCTCCAAAGCGCGTCCTGTTCGTTCCGCTCGCAATAATCCAATAAGCTCTCCGGGTAAAAAAACATTAGACATTCCATCGTCTGAAACCAAGACTTTTGATGTTATTTGACGTACAATAATTTCGATATGCCTATTATGGATCTGCACCCCCTGGGATCGATAAACCTTTTGGATCTTATTAACCAAAGAGATACGACTTTGCGCTATAGTTAACTCAGCACCAATCAAGAATCCCCAAGGAATTCCAAGAATTCTTGTTATACACCCCTTCCAACTCTCAACTCTCTTTTCTAAGTTTATCGATATTGAATCAATTGAACGCACTTCTAACACTTGTTCCACTTTTGGAAGACCCTGTGTTATATCACCAGATCTCGATTTTTCATATATAAATGTAACTAACGTATCTCCTTCATAAAGGATTTCTCCATAATGGCCGTGAACAGTTGCCCCCGGAGTGGCCAAATAAGGATTAGCCGATCTTATTACTACATAGTCAACGTAAACAATTATAACTTGGCCCGATTTTAGGTGTGGTCCGTTTTTGGCCATATATATATTTTCACAAATAAACTGCCCCGGGCTAATTATTGTCAATCTTTCTTCACAAGAATTATGATAATAATTATGACGGCGAATATACCACTTCAAATTGAATGGATTCAAAACACCCTTACTGCATGGATCGGGATTAACAATTCTCTCCTTTTCATCCATTAAATAATATTGAAATACTTGAAAAGTCTGTTTTAAATTGTTAAGTTTCAGATATTTAGTTACGGAAATCTGATTATGAGTTATGAAATGGTAAAATGAATAAAAATTCGCAAATTGAAGGGCTATTCCTAAGGGGCCCAACCAATTCCTAAGTGGAATTATAGGATTTCCTTTAATTGTTTCTTTTATTACATTGTGAGAGTTTACACCATTGAATAGATCCATTCGAAAACAATTAGATGATGACAAAATCATCAACGATTGACATTCGTTATTTCTATTCAACAACGTACTAAGAGTTCCTTGATTTTTTTTAAGTGATCTTGCCTTGGAATAAACGGAAGAAAGTGGATTAATATTAGGACGATCTAACCCATTATCAGAGACCAATCCTGACCCGGATGGATCATTCCTTTTTCTGCTGATATATGAAATAGGGGATTTCATTAAGTTGATTCTTAAAAAATCACGAATCAGACCCTTTGTATTTACTTCAACAACAGAAGCTTGGGCCCCCTCGATAAAAGAATTTTTTTTGTCTTGATCCCAATTCAAGACTAAACAAGTCCGAACTAGTTGAATACTTGTGTCAGAAATTCCCTGACGTGGTTTACCATTTCCATAAAGAATATAATTGACAACTCGAAGCTTCAGATTATCCTTTTCCTGCAATGGGGCTTGGAGGAGAAGTCTTTCTAAATTTATACCATCTGCTATTTCGAATATGACTACTGGGCGAACAAAAACAAAATACTTTTTCTTGGTAGGTGTGAAAAGTTGGACATATATCCAACTTTTCACTTCTAAGGAATCCTTAGACTTTGTTTTTACCGTTCCTGGTGGTATCAAGATACCACTGTGTCGGGATATCTTATCTGCCTCTCCCGGAAAATGGATATCTCCAGAAAAGATTTTAAGTTCTATTTTTTTTTTTTTTTTCTCCACTCGGACCAATCCGCCTACTCGACTTCTTGTATTTAAAGTAATTTGTGTATCTCCTCCAATGATACTATTATTCCGTACCATTAGGGAAGAAGATTCGGGGAAAATATACACTTCCTCTGGAATGAAAAAAAAGCGATCTACTTTCATTTTGTATTTTGGCTTAAATTCTTTGACTCCTTGATACTCAATCAAATCTTCTTTTTTGACAATTGAATGCACCCCTATAGTCCCATATTTAGTAATTCCTGAACTCTTTCTTCGGTATTGGCGATCGTCGAAAAAAGCAAAAATACTATTTCTACGGAAAATACCATTTATGGGTATTTCAATTGAAATACTGGAGTGGGACATTAGTTCTTTCTCTCGTTCTTGAATCGATTGGAATGGGATGATGAATCTATTTCTTCGCCTCTTTGCCAATAAATCAGAATTCCCGTGGATAATAGCCGAAGATATGAGATTACAATAGCTAGTACATATGACTCGATTAAGTTCTAAATAATCAGGAATCCTACCTTCCTTTTTACCTGAAAAATCTGAACTAAAGAATTTTTGTTTAACGTGATCATTATTTACTGAAGGGCTAGAAATATATCTTTGTTCGACAGAAAGAGAATGAACGTTCATTTGATCTTGATCCTTGTGTATCGAAAAGGGAATTATACTGGATTTGGATGAACCTCCTGATAATATCCATAGATGGCTTGTTTTTGGTAATAGATGTACATTACTATATATAAATTCAGGTGCATGGGAGACGTCAGTACTCCAGTGCATTTCGCCCTCTGAGTCGGAATAAATATGTTTTCGAACCCTCTCTTTAAAACTCAAAGTATATGTTCCAGAACGGATTTCGGCAATCACTTGTTCTGATTCTACATATTGATCGTTTTGAACTAAAAGCAAACTTTTTGGTGGAATAGTCACGTTATGTATAATATCTTGACTCTCAATAGTTACATACA